ATAATTACTTAACCTCAATTGATGAATTATCTTTTGAATACGAACAAGAAATTGATTCAGAAAAGAAAGAAAAATCTTTGCAATTTGGATTCGATGAAATTACAACTGATCCAAACGATCAAACAACACTAAAAGAAAAATCCATTGAAATGGAAGAAATCAGTAAAAATGTTTCTCGATGGTCATACAAATTGATTGATGTTTCGGAAGAAGAAGAAGAAGAAGAAGAGGAAGAAGAAAATGAAGAGGGATCGATGGGAAAAACGGACATTCGTTCAAGAAAAGGCAAACGAGTGGTAATTTATACTGATGATCAGAGTGATAATCCTAGCACTAATACTAATGATACTAGTACTAGTGAAGAAGAAGAAGAAGAAGCTTTGATACGTTACTCACACCAATCAGACTTTCATCGTGGTCTAATTAAAGGATCCATGCGTGCGCAAAGACGTAAAATAGTTATTTGGGAAATGTTTCAAGCAAATGCGCATTCTCCACTTTTTTTGGATCGAATAGACAAAACGGTTTTTCTTTCTTCTTTTTTTTTCTCTAATATGATGAATCGCATTTTTAGGAATTGGGTAGGGGAAAATCCAGAATTTCAAATTGCTGATTTTGAAGAGAAAAATACAAAAAAAGGGGAAAAAACAAACAAAGAGAAAGAAGAAAAAAATAAACGAATAGCAATATCCGAAACCTGGGATACTTTTATATTTACTCAAATAATCAGAGGTTCAATGTTAGTAACCCAATCCTTTCTCAGAAAATATATTATATTACCTTCATTGATAATAGCTAAAAATGTAGGCCGCATGCTATTATTCCAATTCCCCGAGTGGTACGAAGATTTGAAGGAATGGAATAGAGAAGTACATATTTTTTGCACCTATAATGGTGTTCAATTATCAGAAACGGAATTTCCCCAAAATTGGTTAACAGACGGTATTCAGATAAAGATTCTATTTCCCTTCTGTCTGAAACCTTGGCAAGGAGCTAAGGTATACTCTCATCATAGAGATAAAATGCGGAAAAAAACACAAAAGGACGATTTTTGTTTTTTAACAGTTTTGGGAAAGGAGGCAGACCTACCCTTTGGTTCTGCCCGAAAACGACCCCCTTTTTTTGAACCTATTTCTAAAGAAATTGAAAAAAAAAAAAGAGAAGTAAAAATGCAATTGTTTGGAGTTCTAAGAGTTTTCAAAGAAATAATAAAATGGTTTCTAAAAGTTTCAAAAGAAAAAACAATATGGGTCATGAAACTAGTTATAAACCTAATAATGAAGGAATTTGAAAATGTAATAAACTCCATTTTTTTATTTAACCGGGGGAGGAGATATGAATTAAATGAAAACATAAAAGATTCAAAAATGAATGATAAGATCATCCACGAATCGACCATTCAAATTCGATTTACGAATTTAGAAAATTATTCATTCATAGAAACAAAAATGATGGATCTTGCTAATAAGACAATCACAATTAGGACTCAAATTGAAGAAATCACAAAAGACAAAAAAAGAAAAATTCTAACTTGTGATAATAGATCGGAATCGCAGAAGGCTGTTTGGCAAATATTTAAAAGACAAAATATACGATTAATACGTAAATCACATTATTTTATGAAATCCTTCATTGAAAAAGTATACATAGGTATCTTACTATATACCATTAAGATTCCCAAGATTAATGCCCAAGTTTTATTTGAATTAAGAAAAATGATCAATCAATCCATTTCTAATGATGAAACAAATCAGGAAAGAATTGAGAAAAAAAATCAAAATACAATCAACTTTATTTCGACTATCAAAAAGTTTTTTTATAATAAAAATATTAGTCATAATGATAAAAGTATTTATTGTGACTTATCTTCGTTGTCTCAAGCATATGTATTTTACAAATTATCACAAACAAAATTACTTAACAAGTATCACTTAAAATCTGTGTTTCAGTATCACGACACCTATCCTTTTCTTAGGGATAGAATCAAAGATTATTGTATGATCCAGGGAATATTGGATTCCAAACTAAGGCATAAGAAAATTAAGACTAAGGAGAATAAATGGAAAAATTGGTTAGGGGCGCATTTTCAATACAATTTCTCTCATACCAAGTGGTCCCCGTTAGTCCCGGAAAAATGGCGAAATAGGATCAACCGACGTCGTACGCTTCAAAAAAAATACTCAATGAAATTGGATTTATATAAAAAAGAAAAAACCCAATTAAATTCTTATGTAAAAAAAAATTCCTATACAGTAAATTCATTGATGAGTCAAAAAGAAAAATGGAAAAAACACTACGGATATGATCTTTTATCATATGATTATATAAATAATGGGGATAGTAGGGACTCAGATATTTCTGGATCAACATTACAAATAAATGAGGACCACAAAATTACATCTAATTTAAATATGCCTAAACCCGAATCATTTTATGGATTAATAAGTTTAGCCATTGATGATTATATAGAAAAAAGATATATTATTGGTACGCATAAAAATGCGGATAGAAAATATTTTGATTGTGGAAGTTGTCTTAGAAATAATATTGACATTAAGGCCTGGGCCAATACACATATCGATACCAAGATTAAAAAAAATGTTACAACCAAAACGAATAATAATTATAACATATTTGAAAAAAAAGAAACTTTGTCTTTTACAATTCATCACGAAGTTGATTCATCCAATCAAAAAAAGCACATTTTTGATTGGATGGGTATGAATCAAAAAGGGTTATATCGTACAATATCAAAATCAAAGCTAAGCCCCTCGTTTTTCCCAGAATTTGTGCTACTTTTTGATGTCTATAAGATGAAACCGTGGATCATACCAATCAAATTACTTATTTTTCATTTTTATGGAAATGAAAATATTAGTAAAAATGACAAGATCAGCATAAATAAAAAAAATCTTCCTTTACTATCTGATAAAACTGATAAAAATAAAAAAGAATATATTGAATTAGAAAATTCTAACAAAAAAAAAAACGAAAAACAGGACCAAGGGGATCTTGTATCAGATCTACGAAAACAAAATAAAAAGAAAAATATTGAAGAAGATTACCCGACATCAGACATTAAAAAGAGTAAAAAGAAAAAACAATTCAAGAACAAGAACAAGGTAGAAGAGGAACTGGGTTTCTTCCTGAAAAATAATTTCATTTTTCAATTAAGATGGGTTGACCCTTTGAATCAAAGAATAATGAATAATATCAAGTTATATTGTTTCCTACTTAGACTGATGGATCCAAAGGAAATTGCTATATACTCAATTGAAAGAGGAGAGATGCATCTGGATCTAATGTTGATTCCACAAAGGCTCACCTTGCAAGAATTGGTAAACAAAGGAATGTTTATTATTGAACCAATTCGTCTATCAAAGAAAGTAAAATTTATGAGAAAATTTATTACATATCAAACTATAGGTATTTTATTGGTTGATAAGAGTAAGCACAAAACTAATGAAAAATGCATAAAAGAGGGATATGTTGATAAAAATCATTTTGATGGAACCCGTGGACGACACAACGATATACTTGTGAATGGAAAAAAAAATCATTATGATTTCCTTGTTCCTGAAAATATTCTATCCCCCAGACGTCGTAGAGAGTGGAGAATTCTAATTTGTTTCAATTCCCAGAATTGGAATGTTGTGTATAAAAATCAAAAATTTTGCAATCAAAATAACATAAGAAACTGTGGACAATTTTTGAATAAGGACAAGCATTTTAATATGGATGCAAATAAATTAATCAAATTCAAATTGTTTCTTTGGCCCAATTATCGATTAGAAGATTTAGCTTGTATGAATCGGTATTGGTTTGATACCGATAATGGCAGTCGTTTTAGTATGTCAAGGATACATATGTATCCACGATTCTGAATTAGTTAATTCAGAACAGAATAAGTTAATAGTAAGTACATTTTCTATGTATCACATGACATAGAAAGTCAAAAGAAAAATATATGCATATTAAACATATCATGACACCGATTTGATTAAATATCAATGGATTTCGGAAGAAATCGACAGAATCCCTTTTCCCCTAAAAAACAAAAAAAAAGAATTTTCTTTTAGGAATGTATAAATGTATTATCTCTTTCTATCCAAATCAAATGAAAAATTTGATTTGGATAACATAACTAAAAAAAAGAAAGAAAATTTGATTTTATAAATATATATAAATATATTATATAATATAAAATATATAAAATAAATGAAAGCAAAGTAGTGTATATGAATAAATACAAATTTTTGTGTGTACTAGATTAAAATGACTAGTATAATTATTATTTTTCCTGATCGAGAAAATCCACGGAAAAGAAAAAAAAAATAGAAAAATTGGTTTTTTATGATCAAAAATGCATTCATATTGGTTATTCCACAAGAAGAAAAAGAAGAAAACTGTGGGTCTGTTGAATTTCAAGTTTTAGGGTTTAGCAATAAGATACGGAGACTCACTTTACATTTGAAATTACATAAAAAAGATTTTTTATCACAAAGAGGTCTACGAATAATTCTGGGAAAACGTCAACGGCTGCTGAATTATTTGTCAAAGAAAAATAAGGTACGCTATAAGAAATTAATTGATCAGTTAAATATCCGGGAGTCAAAAACTCGTTAATGAAAATTTAAAATTTTAAGATTGGTTTGAATTTTTTTTATTAGTTATTAGATTTTTCATTTTGATGAACCTCGTTTTGAGAAATTCATGGAATGGAATAACAAATTAAGGAAGAAAAGATATGACTGTACCGGCTACAAGAAAAGATTTCATGATAGTTAATATGGGTCCTCACCACCCATCCATGCACGGAGTTCTTCGACTGATCCTTACTCTCGATGGTGAAGATGTTATTGACTGTGAACCCATATTGGGCTATTTACACAGAGGAATGGAAAAAATAGCGGAAAATCGAACAATTATACAATATTTGCCTTATGTAACACGGTGGGATTATTTAGCCACTATGTTCACAGAAGCAATAACGGTAAATGCACCAGAACGATTGGAAAGTGTTCAAGTACCTAAAAGAGCTAGTTATATTAGAGTAATTATGCTGGAACTTAGTCGTATAGCTTCTCATTTATTATGGCTAGGACCTTTTATGGCGGATATCGGTGCGCAAACTCCCTTTTTCTATATTTTCAGAGAGAGGGAATTGCTATATGATCTATTCGAAGCCGCCACAGGTATGCGAATGATGCATAATTATTTCCGTATCGGGGGAGTAGCTGCCGATCTACCTTATGGATGGATAGATAAATGTTTGGATTTCTGCGATTATTCTTTAACAGGAATTGTTGAATATCAAAAACTTATTACACGGAATCCTATTTTTTTGGAACGAGTGGAAGGAGTAGGCATTATTGATGGGGAGGAAGCAATAAATTGGGGTTTATCAGGACCAATGTTACGAGCTTCTGGAATCCAATGGGATCTTCGTAAAGTTGATCCTTATGAGTGTTACAATAAGTTCGATTGGAAGGTTCAATGGCAAAAAGAAGGAGATTCGCTAGCTCGTTATTTAGTACGAATCGGCGAAATGGGGGAATCCGTAAAAATTATTCAACAGGCTCTAGAAGGAATTCCTGGGGGACCCTATGAGAATTTAGAAGTCAGACGCTTTAATAGAGAAAAAAATTCCCAATGGAATAATTTTGAATATAGATTTATTACCAAAAAACTTTCTCCCAATTTTGAATTATCAAAACAAGAACTTTATGTGAGAGTAGAAGCACCAAAAGGAGAATTAGGAATTTATTTGATAGGAGATAGTAGTGTGTTTCCCTGGAGATGGAAAATTCGTCCACCAGGTTTCATAAATTTGCAAATTCTTCCTCAACTAGTTAAAAGAATGAAATTGGCTGATATCATGACGATACTAGGTAGTATAGATATTATTATGGGAGAAGTTGATCGTTGAAATGATAATTGATACGATAGAAGTACAAGCTATCAATTCTTTTTCTAGATCGGAATCGTTAAAAGAAGTCTATGGACTAATATGGATCCTTGTCCCCATTTTAACCCTTATATTGGGAGTCACAATGGGGGTACTGGTAATTGTTTGGTTAGAAAGAGAAATATCCGCAGCAATACAACAACGTATTGGTCCGGAATATGCCGGACCATTGGGAATTCTTCAAGCTCTAGCAGATGGGACCAAACTACTTTTTAAGGAGGACCTTCTCCCATCTAGAGGAGATATCCGTTTGTTTAGTGTCGGACCGTCTATAGCGGTCATATCAATTTTACTAAGTTATTTAGTAATTCCTTTTGGATATCGACTTGTTTTAGCCGATCTCAGTATAGGTGTTTCTTTATGGATCGCCATTTCAAGTATTGCTCCTATTGGACTTCTTATGTCAGGATATGGGTCGAATAATAAATATTCCTTTTCGGGTGGTCTGCGAGCTGCTGCTCAATCTATTAGTTATGAAATACCATTAACTCTATGTGTGTTATCAATATCTCTACGTGTGATTCGTTGGAACATGAACCTTTCCCCCCTTTCTATAAATAAAATAAGGGAGTTGAATATATTGAATGAATATTTGCATTTTTTTATTCATTATTAGGTTCGATAAATTAAACCAGATAGTCATCTGAGTAAAATAAAACTGCTTCCAAATTTGCAGTAAGAAGATAAAATCTCATTCCCTATGTACAAGAATAAAGTTGAAGTAAACATAAATAGTATAAACTATTTACCCCAAGATTGATATTCTTTGATTAGTCATCATGTCTTGAAGCGGGTACAAAAGATCGACTGTATGGGGTTTCGACTACTGTCTTGTATGTCTTGCCATACCGGGGATCAATCAAAAATCAGTGAACAGTTAGAAACACCAAGGTACACAAAAGATTAGTAATGGAGATAATGTAAGGTATCAAAAAAAGGTATTTTTGCATAAATTTTTTGATAAAACGAATCATAATGAGGGCTCTAAGTTAGTAGAAATGATGAAGCAGTACTTCCCCGCGATTCCGATCTAGAGTATGCTCCTATTCACTGATTAAAGAAATGACTATCAAAAACGAATTAATCTTTTATTTCTTTCTTTTTTTAGAGTACCTTCCTCTGAGAAAGAAGACCAGGAAAAAAGGAAATGATAAAAAATGGATGAAAATAAGAAAATATTTTTATTTATTATTTTTTTGTCATCCATATCTATACATACAGAATTCTTATCACGAATTTTGAACTAATGCCTAATTTGTTCTTTATATTTATTGGTATAACGAGTATTTTATTAAAGGATTAAGTTATTATCAAACAAAGAGAAATTGAAATAATAATGGATGAGATAAATTCAGAAGCGCCCCTTTTTACTCTAGCAGACGGAATTCCATTGGTCTAATTTGGGACTTTCTGATGTATCTTTATTCCGTTTATCATCCAAAGATGGTGATAATACCGAACAAGTCCTTACTTGCATTTATTTGCGGCCATAGAGGAGCCGTATGAAGCTGAGGTCTCATGTACGGTTTTGGAATAGCGATTCCAGCAGTCATGTTATTATCGACTATGATTATCTAACAGTTCAAGTACAGTTGATATAGTTGAGGCACAGTCAAAATATGGTTTTGGGGGGTGGAATCTTTGGCGTCAGCCTATAGGATTTATAGTTTTTATTATTTCTTCTCTAGCAGAATGTGAAAGATTGCCCTTTGATTTACCAGAAGCGGAAGAGGAATTAGTAGCAGGTTATCAAACAGAATATTCGGGTATCAAATACGGTTTATTTTACCTCGCCTCTTACCTAAATTTATTAGTTTCTTCATTATTTACAACAGTGCTTTACTTGGGTGGGTGGAATTTATCTATTCCATATATATCTATTCCTGAACTTTTCGGAATAAATCAAATTGCGGGAGTCTTTGGAATGACAATTGGTATCTTTATTACATTAGCTAAAGCTTTTTTTTTTCTCTTCATTTCTATCACAACAAGATGGACTTTACCTAGGATGAGAATGGATCAGCTATTAAATCTTGGATGGAAATTTCTTTTACCTATTTCATTAGGTAATCTATTATTGACAACTTCTTCTCAACTTGTTTCTCTCTAAATAACAGAATAAGATAACGATATTCTAGATTTATAACAACTATCTCAAACAAGAGAAAGAAACATCAATTTAGTCATGGATATCCACAATATGTTCCCTATGGTGACCGGTTTCATAAATTATGGTCAACAAACAATACGAGCCGCAAGATACATCGGTCAAAGTTTCATAATTACCTTATCCCATACAAATCGTTTACCTGTCACTATTCAGTATCCTTATGAAAAATCGATCACATCAGAGCGTTTCCGCGGCCGAATCCATTTTGAATTTGATAAATGTATTGCTTGTGAAGTATGTGTTCGTGTATGTCCCATAGATTTACCTGTTGTTGATTGGAGATTTGAAAGGAATATTAAAAAGAAACAATTGCTTAATTACAGTATTGATTTTGGGGTTTGTATATTTTGTGGTAACTGTGTCGAGTATTGTCCAACAAACTGTTTATCAATGACTGAAGAATATGAACTTTCCACTTATGATCGTCACGAATTGAATTATAATCAAATTGCTTTAGGTCGTTTACCAATGTCAGTAATTGGGGATTGCTCAATTCAAACAGTTATGAATTCAACTCAAATCAAAATAGACAAAGATAAACCCCTTGATTCAAGAACGATTACCGATTACTAAGATTTTCTTTGGATATAGAGGATCCCGGCTTCTTTTCTTTTGGTTGGTCAGAAACTACATAACTATTGATTGTTTGTTGAGAATTATTCTTTAGATTTAAACTTCAGAATAGATTCTACTTTTCGTTATTTTTTCGAAATATAAAATTCGAACTAGTTTTTTCTTTTTTCTTTCAGATAAAAAAAAGGCAAAGCCCTTTCTCTTTCCTGGACCATTTAGTAAGGTCATGAAATATCTCGACTTATTTATCTCTTATTTTATACATAATGGATTTACCTGGACCAATACATGATATACTTGTAGTATTTCTAGGATCATTTCTTATATTAGGAGGTCTGGGGGTAGTATTACTTACCAATCCAATTTATTCTGCCTTTTCATTAGGATTGGTTCTTGTTTGTATATCTTTATTCTATATTCTATTGAACTCCTATTTTGTAGCTGCCGCACAGCTCCTTATTTATGTGGGAGCCATAAATGTCTTAATTATATTTGCTGTTATGTTCATGAATGGTTCAGAATATTCCAATAATTCCTATCTTTGGACCGTTGGGGATGGGGTTACTTTACTGGTTTGTACAAGTATTTTTTTTTCACTAATTCTTACTATCTCGGATACGTCCTGGTACGGAATTATTTGGACTACAAAATCAAACCAGATTATCGAACAGGACCTTGTAAGTAACGTTCAACAAATTGGAATTCATTTATCAACAGATTTTTATCTTCCGTTTGAATTTATTTCTATAATTCTCTTAGTTTCTTTGATAGGTGCAATTACTATGGCCCGTCAATAATAAATACTTAGGATTCAGAATTCACAAAATTCTTAGAATTATATATTCTAAAATGAAAAAGGTTAAGGGTTTTATTTTAGTTAAATCTAATGCCAATACCCTCTTTTTTCTGTAATTGCTCTATTCTAGTCAATCGAATCGATTGACTTGTTGTTCATGTTGAAATGAATCTAGATTGATGAGGAATTAGTCAATGATGTTCGAGCATGTACTTTTTTTGAGTGTCTATTTATTCTCTATCGGTATCTATGGACTGATCACAAGTCGAACCGTGGTTAGGGCACTTATGTGTCTTGAGCTTATACTAAATTCGGTTAATATAAATCTCGTAACATTTTCTGATGTATTTGATAGTCGACAATTAAAAGGAGATATTTTTTCCATCTTTATTATAGCTATTGCGGCCGCTGAAGCAGCTATTGGGCTAGCTATTGTTTCGTCGATCCATCGTAACAGAAAATCAATTCGTATTAATCAATCGAATTTATTGAATAATTAGTCAAAATTAGCATATCTATTAAATGGATAATATATATCTATTTATTATTTATATATGGATAGATATAATATAGTTTATTTGTTTATTTATAGTAATTTATAGTAAGAAAATTGACCATTTGTTGGACAATTTGAATTAATATGTGTGACTCGTATTAGCATGTTATTGAAACGAAAATCAAAGCCCCCTGGTCCTTTCTCATGAACAGATTTAAAAATCTATTGATTCTTAAGATTTTGATAAACCATTGATTCGTCTGGTGTCCACAATATAAATAGACAAGTCTACTTATTTTACCAGATCGAAAATTTTTTATGTTCAAAACTGGAATTTATAGATCCAATGTCGCATTCAGTAAAAATTTATGATACATGTATAGGGTGTACTCAATGTGTACGAGCTTGCCCCACAGATGTATTGGAAATGATACCTTGGGATGGATGTAAAGCTAAGCAAATTGCTTCCGCCCCAAGAACCGAGGACTGTGTAGGTTGTAAGAGATGTGAATCCGCTTGCCCAACAGATTTTTTGAGTGTCCGTGTTTATTTATGGCATGAAACAACTCGCAGCATGGGTCTATCTTATTGATACGTTATAAAAAACTCCACTTGAATCATTTGATTCCTTTTTACCGACAAAAGCCCCTTGCTCGAGAAAATATATTTTCTCGAGCAAGGGGCTTTTTGGTCAATCAATCCGTATCTTGTCTTTATCACGAGTTATTTCCCTTGGTTAACAATACTTGTTGTTTTGCCGATATTCGCGGGTTCTTCAATTTTCTTTTTTCCTCATAGGGGAAATAAGGTATTTAGGTGGTATACTATATGTATATGCTTACTTGAACTCCTTCTAACAACCTATGTATTCTGTTATCATTTCCAATTGGACGATACGTTAGTTCAATTGGGGGAAGATTCAAAATGGATAGATATTTTTGATTTTCACTGGAAACTGGGAATCGATGGGCTTTCCATAGGGCCTATTTTACTGACAGGATTTATCACTACTTTAGCTACTTTAGCAGCTTGGCCGGTTACTCGAAATTCGCAATTTTTCTATTTCCTGATGTTAGCAATGTACAGTGGTCAAATAGGATCGTTTTCTTCTCGAGACCTTTTACTTTTTTTCATCATGTGGGAGTTAGAATTAATTCCTGTTTACTTACTTTTATCCATGTGGGGAGGAAAAAAACGTTTGTACTCAGCTACAAAGTTTATTTTGTACACTGCGGGGGGTTCCATTTTTCTATTAATAGGAGTTCTGGGTATGGGTTTATACGGTTCCAATGGGCCGACATTGGATTTTGAAAGATTAGCCAATCAATCATATCCTGTGACATTGGAAATAATATTCTATTTTGGCTTCCTTATTGCTTATGCTGTCAAATTGCCGATTATACCCCTACATACATGGTTACCCGATACTCATGGAGAAGCGCATTACAGTACATGTATGCTTCTAGCTGGAATCTTATTAAAAATGGGAGCCTACGGATTAATTCGGATCAATATGGAATTATTACCGCATGCTCATTCTATATTTTCTCCCTGGTTGGTGATAGTAGGGACAATCCAAATAATCTATGCAGCTTCAACCTCTCTTGGTCAACGCAATTTAAAAAAGAGAATAGCCTATTCTTCTGTATCTCACATGGGTTTTACAATTATAGGAATTGGTTCTATAACCGACATGGGACTCAACGGGGCCATTTTACAAATACTCTCTCATGGATTTATTGGTGCTGCACTTTTTTTCTTAGTGGGAACGAGTTGTGATAGAATACGTCTTATTTATCTCGACGAAATGGGTGGGATATCTATTCCAATGCCGAAAATATTTACCATGTTTAGTAGTTTCTCGATGGCCTCTCTTGCATTGCCGGGGATTAGTGGTTTTGTTGCGGAATCAGCAGTCTTTTTTGGAATAATTACCAGTCCAAAATATCTTTTAATGCCCAAAATGCTAATTACATTTATAATGGCAATTGGAATGATATTAACTCCCATTTATTTATTATCTATGTCACGTCAGATGTTCTATGGGTATAAACTATTCAACGTCCAAAACTCTAATTTTATGGATTCTGGACCGCGAGAACTATTTGTTTCGATCTGTATCTTTCTACCTGTAATAGGGATTGGTATTTATCCTGATTTCGTTCTCTCGCTATCAGTTGACAAGGTACAAGCTATCCTATCTAATTATTTTCATAGATAGTTTTCATTAATGAGATAGAAAGCAAAGTCTTATATATAATTCTTTCATTTTGAGTTCGCTGTATAATGCAAAAAAATTAGTTAGGATTGTAATGAGATGTATCTCGAGTTTTTGAGAACCCTTTGAATAAAGGGTTCTCAAAAACCCGCACGAACTTTCGTTATATATGGGATGATGTTCTTATGTGTTCCTCGTGGAGTTTATTTAATTAGATTGTAATGTGAATGAACCATAACTATGTAGACCTATTCCTAATAGATTGATTCCGAAATAACATATCCAAATTATAAAAAATCCTATAGAAGCTACAAGTGCCGAATTCGTACCTTGAAAACTTTGATTTGTTCTAGTATGTGAATAAATCGCGAATATGGTCCAAGTAATAAATGCCCAAGTTTCCTTGGGGTCCCAATTCCAATAGGATCCCCATGCCTCATTAGCCCATACTGCTCCAGAAAGAATACCTATAGTTAAAAAGATAAATCCTAAACTAATGACACGATAACTCCAATAATCCAAACGCTGAGTTAATTGATATTTGTAATAATTTCGAAATGAAAGAAAAGAGGCGTCTTTAAAAACATTTCTTTTTTCATTCAAGTAGTGGATCTCTCCAAAGAAAAATGACTTAATTAAGAAATTATTGCTTTTACAAAAAATATCGATGTTTTTTCGAAATGTAATAACTAGAAAAGCAACCGATAATAATGATCCGCATAAAAGAGATGCATAGCTCAATAACATCATACTTACGTGCATCATTAACCACTGAGATTGTAGAGCGGGTACTAATATTGTCGATTGGTGCATTTCAGTTGAAAGACCCGATGTGGCGAACCCTTGGGTAAAAATGGCACTTGGTATGGTTATTGCACTTAAATCATTTTTATGATTCCGCATCTTGGGAATTATATGAATAATGGAAAAACTCCATGAAAGAAAGATTAATGACTCGTATAAATTACTTAAAGGAAAATGTTTCGAAGAAATCCAACGAGTAACTAATAATCCTGTTATAAAGAAAAAAGTCGCTATCATCCCTTTTTCCGGCGAATCGCGTAATCCTAGGATTTCGTAAACTAATAAGTTCATCAAATGAATCGTAATCACAATTGAAATAATCGAAAAAGAGAGATGAGTTAATATATGTTCTAAAGTCACAAATATCATAAACATAAATGGGGTTCCCATTACAGAATTGAAATCAGGAATTAAATACATTATAGGATTCGTTGTGTTTCTTTTTTTATAGTATGCCGCCACTCGGACTCGAACCGAGATGCTCTAGCACTGCTTCCTAAGAGCAGCGTGTCTACCGATTTCACCATGGCGGCTTACTTGAAATAATAATAGTCAATCCATGTTGAATCGTCGAGATTAAAGGATTCCATATGGTTTAAGAAACATTAGAATTGATGAATTGAATAAAGGCTGCTTGAAATTCATATTTGAATCCTCAATAAGCTTTAATAAGCTTTAGTTAGTATCTTCGTAGGTTCTGTTTTAACAATCTATTTTTATGTACTATATACTAAGTATTCCCGGAACAGTTGGAATTTCAAAGTTTTGTTCTAAATCGAGGTATAAACTCCAGAGTTTCCCCTTTTTCCATTTTTTTTTATTCATTTTAAACCCATGAAATCGGATAAATTAAATGAAAAACGAATGGAATCATAAACTATATGAGAATTTATTAAGAATTCATATTTAAGAATTAATGAATCTTAATTAATATATAACTATATTAGTTAATATAATGTATAATACTCTTTTAATACTCTTTATTGTGTACATAATATTTCGAATTTATGATCAACCCAATGAATTGCCCTTTTATTTTGAATTAGGCATATAATAAAACAAAAAAGTTTCCATACCTATCGCAATTTACTGTACTTTTCTTTTCACAATAGAAATCTATTGTGAAAAGAAAAGTACAGTAATAGGGAAAACCATATCACAAATGAAATCGACTATAATAAAAACGAGAATGAAAAAAAAAGAATATTATATTTAGAACCCAGAGTAGACGGAAAAATTATTATTCTACATACCACAGCAACTAATTCTAACTACTATATAAGGAATTCAATAAAGTTCAATACATTAGTTAATGGAAATTTTCCATCTTCTAAAATGGGAAGTTGTTCGAGCCGTGAAATTTTAGATTACTCCAAAATTTTTTTACTTGTTTGTCGCACAAAAAAACTTTTTGAATTCCCAGTGGAAATCGATTTAGCTAAAGAAAAAGCTTTTACTGCAGCAAAATATCCCCTTTTCTTCCAAATATTTCTACGAATACGTTTTTTTGATATAGAAGTACGTTTTTTTGGAACTGCCATTCAAAAAGAGTTACTCATTTTTATCGTTGTATGTGAAAGACATATATTTCTCAAATCAAAATAGATCGTTCTTTTTCGTTTTTTTTTCTACTTAATTATGTCAATAATTTTTACATACTATTTTATGGTACAAATCAATTTTTTTCTTTTATATATTTTTTTATATTATATATATATGTATATATAAATATATATATACGTGTATATCACATATATAATAGACTAGGAAAAAAAAATAGAATATATAATAATAAGCGGGGACATAAATTTAAAAGGAATTTTGATTACTATTAATTCATTAAGTTCAGAGTGACGTGTTTATTTGAGTTCTAATTTCAACTAGTAACTAATCCGTTAAACAAAACATTCCATTACCCGACAAGAGAGACTTTTCTTTTTAGTTATTTTTTTTTCAGTTCTATAAGAGGAGTATTCTAAGATTTATGATAAAGATCAGTTTCCCCGTTGGATTAGAATCTAATCAATCAGTTCCGCATTGAGTTAGGTAATTCCTACAAATTAATTAGAATAAAATAACTAAGTCTTTTTTCTTTTAGTCGATTTATTGATGCATACTATGATCCATATTTGAGTCAAGTACTCTTTTGGTGTAACTGTTTTTCCTTAGTTTTTTCTTATTATACGATATAGTTACAAATCGACAGAGTAGAATGTAGTTGTAGAATAATTTAAAATCACATACATATTCTCTGTCTTAATAGATATCTTTCTTTAGATACTTTTTTAGATACTTAAAGTTAATAACTAAGTAATCAATTTTACCTAGTCATTCCTTTTGACTAACCAACTGTCACTTTTTTCATATTTCCCATATTTGATAAAAAGATAGTTCAGAATAATGAAAAATAAAACTATTTAAAGGTTTTCATATATATATTTTTTGTTGATTTATTATTGTTCTTTTCGAAAGAGATAAAAATTGGTGAATCGGAAATAATTATAAGAAAAAAATGAAAATTTGTTTTTTATGGAACATATATATCAATATGCATGGATAATACCCTTTCTTCCATTTCCAGTTACTATGTCAATGGGATTTGGACTTCTGCTTATTCCCACAGCAACAAAAAATATTCGTCGTATGTGGGCTTTTCCGAGTGTTTTGATGTTAAGTGTAGCTATGGTGTTTTCGGCCAATTTGGCTATTCAGCAAATAAATGGAAGTTTTATCTATCAATATCTATGGTCTTGGACCATCAATAATGATTTTTCTTTAGAATTCGGACACTTGATCGATTCACTTACTTCTATTATGTCAATATTGATTACTACTGTTGGAATCATGGTTTTTATTTATAGTGACAATTATATGTCTCACGATCAGGGATATTTGAGATTTTTTGCTTATATGAGTTTTTTTAATATTTCTATGTTGGGATTAGTTACTAGTTCCAATTTAATACAAATTTATATTTTTTGGGAACTTGTGGGAATGTGTTCGTATTTATTAATAGGTTTTTGGTTCACGCGACCCATTGCAGCAAGTGCTTGTCAAAAAGCTTTTGTAACCAACCGTATAGGGGATTTTGGTTTATTATTAGGAATTTTAGGTTTTTATTGGATAACTGGTAGTTTCGAATTTCGAGATTTGTTCGAAATAGTTAATAATTTGCTTCATAATAATGGAGTCAATTCTTTATTTGTTACTCTGTGTGCCTCTTTTTTATTCCTTGGTGCAGTTGCGAAATCCGCACAATTTCCCCTTCACATATGGTTACCTGATGCTATGGAAGGACCTACACCCATTTCGGCTCTTATACACGCAGCTACTATGGTAGCAGCAGGGATTTTTCTTGTAGCTCGGCTTATTCCTCTTTTCATAGTTATACCTTACATAATGAATTTCATTTCTTTAATAGGCATAATAACAGTACTATTAGGAGCTACTTTGGCTCTTGCTCAACGAGACATTAAAAGAAGTTTAGCTTATTCTACAATGTCTCAATTGGGTTATATTATGTTAGCTCTAGGTATAGGTTCTTATAGAGCTGCTTTATTTCATTTGATTACTCATGCCTATTCAAAAGCTTTATTATTTTTGGGATCCGGTTCCGTTATTCATTCAATGGAACCTATTGTTGGATATTCACCAGAGAAAAGTCAGAATATGGTTCTTATGGGTGGTTTAACAAGATATGTTCCAATTACAAGAATTTCTTTTTTATTAGGTACACTTTCTCTTTGTGGTATTCCACCTCTTGCTTGTTTTTGGTCCAAAGATGAAATTCTTAAGGATAGTTGGTTATATTCACCAATTTTCGCACTAATAGCTTCCTTCACAGCGGGATTAACTGCATTTTATATGTTTCGAATGTATTTATTAACCTTTGATGGATATTTGCGCGTTCAGTTTCAAGATTACAGTAGTACTAAAAATAGTTTCCCTTATTCAATATCCCCGTGGGGAAAAGAAGTACCTATGGTAGTCAATAAAAATTTTCTTTTATCAACAATGAATAATAGGGTTTCTTTTTTTTCAAAGGATACATATCAAATTAATGAAAATGTAATAAATAATATACGAGATTTTAGTACTTACTTTAGAAATAAATACACTTATACCTATCCTTATGAATCGGACAATACTATGCTATTTCCTCTGCTTGTATTGGTACTGTTTACTTTATTCGTTGGATTAATAGGAATTCATTTTGATCAGGGAGAACTAGACTTTGATATATTATCGAAATGGTTAACTCCATCCACAAAAATTTTCCACCCAAATTCAAATGATTCCGCGGATTGGTATGATTTTTTGACAAATGCAGTTTTTTCGGTAAGTATAGCAATTTTGGGACTATTCATTTCATCTATTTTATATGGATCTGTTTATTCGTCTTTCCAGAATTTTGACTTAATCAATTCATTTTTAAAGGCGAGTCCGAAGAGAATTTTCTTGGACCGAATACAAAA